TATCCCCCTTTTTCTTTACGTAGTATTTTTCTTACTATACCTGTTGACGTAGCATTATAGACCGTATTGTTACTCTTACTACCATCAGGATAGATCTGTCCCCTTCCTCGGTTTCCCCCTACATATATGGGATATTTTAAGAAATGAACGTCTTTCTTCGTAGCAGGATCGGGGGAAAGAATGGGAAAGACGATTTCACTATATTTCTGACCGGGAACAGGGCCTATCACAAGAATATTTTTTTTATCGGGACGATAACTCTGAAAAGAGAGATTTCCTATCTTTTCTTTCAACTCAGGAGAAATACGGTCGGGCGGCGCTAATTCGAATCCCTCGGGCAAAATAAGAACAGCACCCACATTTAACCCTCCCTTTTTCCCATTAGCAAGAACTTGTTTCAGTTGCATATCATAAGGAATTCGAAGAACTGCTTCAAATACAGTATCGGGAAGCACAGCTTGGGGAACTTCAATATCCACGGGCTTATTAGCTAAATGGCAATTGGCACATACAATTCGTCCGGTTGCTTCTCGTGGGTTTTCATAACCCTGCTGCGCAAAAATGGGATATGCATTTGAAATAGATGTCCGAGTTATTACATATATCATGATCGATACAGAAATAGATCGAATCATCTGTTCCTTTACCCAAGAAAAAGTATTTCTATTTTCCATGTCCAATCGCAGATCCCAGAATTTCTACAATAAATTAGATAGGTAGCTAAGCTAATCTAGTTCCCTATACACGAGTCTGTTGTCATTCTACTGCAACAGTTGTACTGGAATGATGAATACCTTGAGCAGGTAGAAATAGAAAGAATTTTGCTAAAAAGGAAAAGGGCTTTCTTTCTAAAAGAAGAAAGATGCTAATTTGATTAATATCAGGAGATCAAATGAGTTTATGCTTCACTAATTGAATGATAAATGACTACAAGCGAAGGAGATAGACGGTTTAAATAAAAAAAGACCCAAAATTTCAAACATGTATCTAGAATCACTGGAAAACTACAAACAAAAATAGTGAAAATTAGCTCGTTAGGAGCCCATCCAAGATCATTGTAGACCCAACGAATTAGTAGTTCCCAACCGCGGGTGGAGTGAAATCCAACAAAAAAATCAGTAACTAAAAGAATACTAAAAGCTTTTATTGAGTCATTTAAGTTATAGAAGAATTCCTGAACCCAAGAATTCAAAATGACAAGTTCCTCTTTACCCAGAAAAAAAGAACCACTTAGAATAGCCAAACAGATTATATTTGTCGAGAAATGCAAAATGATATGGAGATGATCCTCATTATCTATTTTGGCCAATTGTATTATTTCCTTGTGTATTCCTATAGGAGGTTTTTGTACATGTGTCTTCGGTTTCTCTTTTATCATTTCGTCCAAGAGAAAAAGTTCTTCTAATTCTATGAATCTTTCTAGAACCTTTTTCTCTTGAATATCAGTTAAGAGAGTTTCGGATTGCCTGGTATTCCACCAATTCTTAATCCAAAGTTCCAGACATTTGTTAAAAGAAAAAGAGACCCCCCAGGGCAAAAGTACGATAAATACAAGATATAGGAAAGAAGGCAATGCTTTCTTTTTTTTCATTTTTGATCTGTAAATTGAGTTGTTAATGAATCCGCTCCATTCGCTGACTCTATTTCATTCGCTGACTCTATATGATATTTCTTTTTCTTTGAAGCAAAAATTCTATAACAAGGTTTGAGACCTTGTATATATTTCTCTTTTTTGTATACTAGTGGAATTTCATTGCATTGGGTTCTTTCTTAGATCTAGATGGAGTGGAATAGAGAAATAGAATAAAAAAAAGCGCTTTCGGATGAAAATGGAAGAATATTATGCCATCACTTGGACAAAACAAATTAGAAGCAATTTTCTCTTATCCTCGTTTGTTCCTTCCTTTAGATAAATACTCGAAAATTCCCTTACAATAACGAATCCAATTTCGAAGGGACCTCCTCCCCGTGTTGAGAAAATCTTCTTCCAATTCGTCCTCATTCAATTCATTTCAAAAAAATGCAATCGGTACTCAAAATACTTCAATTGGTACACGCAAGAAATAGGCCAATTCGGCAGCTTTTTGTTCTATTTCTCGTGGAGTAAAAAACTTCTCATCAGTACGAGTCAAGGGAATGACCCCCTGGCCCCGGATTTCCATATAAAGGATACGACGAGGATAAAGACCCTCTTTAACCTGAATTCTAATTGATTGGATATCCCGCATAAGGAATCGAAGGAAGACGCGACGTTTTATTCCAGGGAATCCCCAACGAAAAATGCACACTATTCCCTCTTTTCTATCGAATCGGTCATAACCACTGCCTACATTCCACAAAATAGTGCACCACAAGTAGGAGCTAATGAATAGGCCCGCGATTCCGTAGAAAGACATCACGACCCCCTGTGGAAAAAAAAGAATTTGTTGAGATGGAAGTACAGATATCATATTCTTACCAAGATAACTGGAAGCCCCAACCGATAAGAATCCTAGTGAACCTAGAAAAAGAATACAGGCCCAGAAAAAATTACCTCTTTTTCGAGAACCTTTTAGAAGTTCTATCCATATGTGTTCTGATCGCCAATTCATATTAGATATACTAAATCCAGCAGCGGTCGATTGAAATTGAGAGAATAAGCTAAATGATTTTGACTTTACTTTTTTTGATTCTGAAATCGCCTTCAGCAACGAGTACTCCTGTGAAATAATTGGTTAGATACATTGACTTTCTATTCAAAAAATATTCGTTGATCCACTTAAAATAAAACTCGCTATACCCGGCTCCGCATATGCATGCATTTATGCTCGTAGCCTATATCCGCATCCATAGCCGTTTTTCGTTTGTGTGTAGAAAGAACCACATACCCTACCATATTACTTACACTAAAAAATATCTGTATTATGATCCTGCGTGGAAATACATTGAGAAAATTCGCCCCCGTCGGTTCTAGACAATCTTATTTTTCTGCACATAAAGAAATAAAGAAGCCATTGCAATTGCCGGAAATACTAAGCCTACTAAAGGCACGAAAATAGAAGGTAAGTTAAAATCCGTCATAGAATAGGTGTCTCAATTCAAATTTACTATTTCTATCTATTCGAAAAATATCTTAAGATTCTTATAATATAATTAAGTATATCTATTATAAGGAATATTGACTATTGTATTTTTTAGTTTGCAAAATAAAGATTTTTTATAGAATACTAAAGTATTCTATAAAAAAAAATGAATGGAATGGATAATAAGAAAATTGCAAAAAAAGAGAACTAATTAAAAATTCAAAAGATTTGATTTTTCTTTTCCCGTCCTCACGGCCTTTCTATCCTTCTAATCGAACTTGAAATTGGATTCAAAAGAAAGCGATTGTGAAAATGAAATACCTCTTTCAGAATACCCTTTAAAAAAGGTCTCAGTACGACTTTTAGTCGAATGCGCCCATTTCGAATCCTAAATAAGTTTCGTCTACCTACTTCCACATGCAATACTTCTTCAACCACTCTCGGACCCCTACAAACGCAAGATGCGCGTCAGGTTTTGAAATAAGGATATCCCCCAGCCCCAGTATACCGAAACTCGCTCTTATCCTATCCCACCGGTTGTAAGGATTCATACATAGGGCTTTTTAGTTGATTGATAGTGCCATAAAGTTGAAGCTTTTTTAGACTTTTTTATTAAGCTGTAATTTCCTTCCTGCATACGCGGTCCTCTATTCTCTAGAAGCTCATACAATAATGCGCGGTAAAGGCGGAAAAATAGCATACTCAATCAAAATCAAAGGGCAAATTCTCTTACTTACTACAGATCTCATACTACCCCCTTAGACTTTTTAAGGCGATATACCACCCAAAGGGTATGAAAATGCCGGGTGGAGTTAGCTTTTCGATGAAGACCCGTCCCGTGCAGCGAAGTCCTATTAGTAAGACCCCGCGCAAGACGCAAGAATGGATTATAGAAGAATATTATTCCGAATACTCCTCCGGACGCGTATAGTAGCATTTCGATTCCTAATCTTTTTTCATTGATTCTTTCCCAATACAATAAATAAATACAAATATAGTATTTATTTATTGTATTATACCTTTATATATTCTAAATATATAGAATAGAGGAATCTCTATTTGTCAAGTCTCATGATCGTATCAAGATCCATTTTTATTCGGCTCAATCTTAAAAAAAAAAGATTGAGCCGAGTTTAATTGCAATCAATTAGAAGAATAAAGAAGAATTACTGCATTTTGTAACTGATTTTTTCTCTTTCTATTTCGCTTCTTTTTTATTTAGACCTTCTTTATATCTAGTTTTATCTACTTATCTAGTTTATCTACCGGCTCGAACTCGAATTTGATCGCCTTCCATACTTCACAAGCTGCGGCTAGTTCAGGACTCCATTTGCAAGCTGCTCGGATAATTTCATTACCTTCACGAGCAAGATCGCGTCCTTCATTACGAGCTTGTACACAAGCTTCTAAAGCCACCCGATTAGCTGCTGCACCAGGTGCATTTCCCCAAGGATGTCCTAAAGTTCCTCCACCAAATTGTAATACAGAATCATCTCCAAAGATTTCGGTCAGAGCTGGCATATGCCAAACATGAATACCCCCTGAAGCCACCGGTATAACACCTGGCATGGATACCCAGTCCTGAGTGAAAAAGATACCGCGAGCACGATCTTTTTCAATAAAATCATCGCGCAATAAATCAACAAAACCTAAAGTCATTTCGCGTTCCCCTTCTAACTTACCTACTACTGTACCGGCGTGGATATGATCTCCCCCAGACATACGCAATGCTTTAGCTAATACACGAAAATGCATACCATGATTTTTCTGTCTATCAATAACTGCATGCATTGCCCGGTGAATGTGAAGAAGTAGGCCATTGTCGCGGCAATAATGAGCCAAACTAGTATTTGCAGTGAATCCCCCAGTTAAGTAGTCATGCATTACAATAGGAGCCCCTAATTCCCTCGCAAATACAGCTCTCTTAATCATTTCTTCGCATGTACCTGCAGTCGCATTCAAGTAATGCCCCTTGATTTCACCGGTTTCGGCCTGTGCTTTATAAAGAGCTTCGGCACAAAAGACAAAACGGTCCCTCCAGCGCATAAATGGTTGTGAGTTTACGTTTTCATCATCTTTGGTAAAATCAAGTCCACCGCGTAGACACTCATAACACGCTCTACCATAATTTTTTGCGGATAATCCCAATTTTGGTTTAATAGTACATCCCAAAAAAGGACGGCCGTACTTGTTCAACTTATCCCTTTCAACTTGGATACCATGAGGCGGACCTAGGAAAGTTTTTGAATAAGTAGTGGGAATTCGCAGATCCTCCAGACGTAGAGCGCGTAGGGCTTTGAAACCAAATACGTTACCCACAATGGAAGTAAACATGTTAGTAACAGAACCCTCTTCAAATAGGTCTAATGGATAAGCTACATAAGCGATATATTGATTTTCCTCCCCAACAACGGGCTCGATGTGATAGCATCGTCCTTTGTAACGATCAAGACTGGTAAGTCCATCAGTCCAAACAGTTGTCCATGTACCAGTAGAAGATTCGGCAGCTACTGCAGCCCCTGCTTCTTCGGGCGGAACCCCCGGCTGAGGAGTTACTCGGAATGCTGCCAAGATATCAGTATCCTTGGTTTCATACTCCGGGGTGTAGTAAGTCAATTTATAATCCTTAACACCAGCTTTAAATCCAACACTTGCTTTAGTTTCTGTTTGTGGTGACATAAGTCCCTCCCTACAACTCATGAATTAAGAATTCTCACAACGACAGGGTCTACTCGATATGGATTAGGCGTAAATGAAACCTTTGCAAAAATCTTTTAAAACAAAAAGGATATTCAATTAATATCAACTCATTAAAGAAAATGGAGGGCATGCTTAAGTTAATGAATATGTTTCATTCATATATAATGCGTACACCCTGTGTATGTTCTATCCTATAGGAATTCTACTATAGGAATTCGATAGGAATTGAGTTGTTGTTATGGTAAGTTAACATGGTTCATTATTAAACCATGGATTTGATTCACCAAATCCATCATTATTGTATACTCTTTGATAGATATAGCGCAACCCAAATCAATCCCTAATCCTTATTTTACAAGTTCTTAATAGGCCCCTTTCTTATTTTGAATGTAAATACCTAAATACTAAGAAAATTCTCTGTTGACAGCAATCTATGCTTCACAGTAGTATATATTTTGTATATCGAAGTCCTAGATAGGAAAGTAGAGTAGGGACAGATCCTCCACAAAAGGCGAAATGTATATGAAAAAAAGATTGATTGAACTTTCCAACGGACTCATTCCATGAGTAAATGATTGAATGGGATTCGCTTGGGCAACGAAATCAAGTCCTGGTCCCCTTTTCTCTCTTATTGAATTAACTAATTCATTTCCTTTTGACTTTCGGATTTTTGGCTCTTTTTTTGGATTTGATTTGGCATTATTCAACAAGAAAAAAAGCAAAATTTCGACAAATTCCTTTTTTTTTGAAAATTATGTGATAATTATGAGAACCAATCCTACTACTTCTCGTCCCGGGGTTTCCACAATTGAGGAAAAAAGCACAGGGCGTATCGATCAAATTATTGGGCCCGTGCTGGATATCACTTTTCCCCCAGGCAAGTTACCTTATATTTATAACGCTTTGGTAGTCAAGAGTAGAGACACTGCCGGTAAGCAAATTAATGTGACTTGTGAGGTACAACAATTATTGGGAAATAATCGAGTTAGAGCTGTAGCTATGAGTGCTACAGACGGGTTGATGAGAGGAATGGAAGTGATTGACACGGGAGCTCCTCTCAGTGTTCCAGTCGGTGGAGCTACTCTCGGACGAATTTTCAACGTTCTTGGGGAACCTATTGACAATTTGGGTCCTGTAGATACTAGTGCAACATTCCCTATTCATAGATCTGCGCCTGCCTTTATCGAGTTAGATACGAAATTATCCATCTTTGAAACAGGTATTAAGGTGGTCGATCTTTTAGCTCCTTATCGACGTGGGGGAAAAATCGGACTATTTGGGGGGGCTGGAGTAGGGAAAACAGTACTCATCATGGAATTAATCAACAACATTGCTAAAGCTCATGGAGGCGTATCCGTATTTGGCGGAGTAGGGGAACGGACTCGTGAAGGAAATGATCTTTATATGGAAATGAAGGAATCCGGAGTAATTAATGAAAAAAATATTGAGGAATCAAAGGTAGCTCTAGTCTATGGCCAAATGAATGAACCGCCGGGAGCTCGTATGAGAGTTGGTTTAACTGCCCTAACTATGGCAGAATATTTCCGAGATGTTAATAAGCAAGACGTGCTTCTATTCATCGATAATATCTTTCGTTTTGTTCAAGCAGGATCGGAGGTATCCGCTTTATTAGGGAGAATGCCCTCCGCAGTGGGTTATCAACCTACTCTTAGTACAGAAATGGGTTCTTTGCAAGAAAGAATTACTTCTACCAAAAAGGGATCTATAACTTCGATCCAAGCGGTTTATGTACCTGCGGACGATTTGACCGACCCTGCTCCTGCCACAACATTTGCACATTTGGATGCTACTACCGTACTTTCCAGAGGATTAGCTTCCAAGGGTATTTATCCAGCAGTAGATCCTTTAGATTCAACCTCAACTATGTTACAGCCTCGGATCGTTGGCAACGAACATTATGAAACTGCGCAAAGAGTTAAGCAAACTTTACAACGTTACAAAGAACTTCAGGACATTATCGCAATTCTTGGGTTGGATGAATTATCGGAGGAGGATCGTTTAACTGTAGCAAGAGCACGAAAAATTGAACGTTTCTTATCACAACCGTTCTTTGTGGCAGAAGTTTTTACCGGTTCTGCAGGAAAGTATGTTGGTCTTGCAGAAACAATTAGGGGATTTCAACTAATCCTTTCCGGAGAATTAGACGGCCTACCCGAACAGGCTTTTTATTTGGTGGGTAACATCGATGAAGCTAGCACGAAAGCTATAAACTTAGAAGAGGAGAACAAATTGAAGAAATGAAATTAAATCTTTATGTACTAACTCCTAAGCGAATTATTTGGGATTGTGAAGTGAAAGAAATCATTTTATCTACTAATAGTGGCCAAATTGGCGTATTACCAAACCACGCCCCCATTAACACAGCTGTAGATATGGGTCCTTTGAGAATACGCCTCCTCAACGACCAATGGTTAACGGCGGTTCTGTGGAGCGGTTTTGCGAGAATAGTTAATAATGAGATCATCATTTTAGGAAATGATGCGGAACTGGGTAGTGACATTGATCCGGAAGAAGCTCAACAGGCACTTGAAATAGCCGAAGCTAACTTGAGTAGAGCTGAGGGTACGAAAGAATTGGTTGAAGCGAAGCTAGCTCTCAGACGAGCTAGGATACGAGTCGAGGCTATCAATTGGATTCCCCCATCCAATTGAAGACAATCCAAAGGTTTAGTTGATACAAAGAAAAAGGGAAGAGGAGTAGAAAAAGTTATTAGATAGCGAAGCGAAGTAAGTCCAATGCTATCTAGTAATTTTTCTACCTACCTACCTACTATTGGATTTGAACCAATGACTCCCGCCGTATGAAAGCAATACTCTAACCACTGAGTTAAGTAGGCAATTTATCACCACAAAGGAAGACCCATTACTTCGATCGATTATAGATCGAATCCTTTTTATAAGCAATACTGCTCCGTTATTACTATGTTATATAGTAAGCAGATCAAAGGGATATCCTCTGGCATTAGAGAATATTCATCTTGACAAGAAATTATCTATATGTTAAGATATCTCTGACAAGGGCTATAGCTCAGTTCGGTAGAGCAACTCGCTTACACGTGCGCCAATGCTTTTCAAGGGAGCTTATTATGCAATGAACATAATTGATCTTATTGCAAAATCAATGTCTTACTTCATGGATTCGAGAGAATAGGAGAACAGTAGCCTGACAAACAGTCGGTTCAGTCCGATTCAGGTGTCAATTCAGGTGCCTAATCAAATAGAACCCTTATTGATTTGCTAGTTGATAAGGTAAATATCCAGCCCACTAAATGCTAGGCGTAATGAGGATAAGGGCCTCCAAAAAACTTCTTTTCGTTCTATGAACTTTAAGGTGTATGAAGTCTCATAGTCAACTCTTGCAGCGGAACGATAGAGACTCCATTTCACTTAGGTTGATTTAATTTAGGCCGGAGGCAGACCTAAGTCAAGGTAATCCTCCTTTGAAACACTTTGGTATTGCTCCTAGATAGATCATAATACAAATAATCAATCAGAGCACAGGGAGCCATCTCATTATCTTTCCGTAAAGAAAAACTATGGTGGACTAACTGATCTTTACATCAGTTGATGAAAGAGCCCAATGCAAAAAAATGCATGTTGAGTCTTTGAAACAGTTCGAATCATTTCGATAATAATCCGTTTGATCTGTTTTACCGAGAAGGTCTACGGTTCGAATCCGTATAGCCCTAATATGTCCTATTTTTAGATTTTAGGATAGAGATCCTATGTTTCCTTTAGTATAGTTTTCATTTTCTCATTAGTACTTGTTTATAGACTGGACGGTCGCTTGCGCCATAGAATAGAGATAAAAGCATTACCACAGGCTCATTCTTCGAAAATCATAGAGACAGGAAAAGAAAAACGAATTTCTATCAAATCAATAGAAGGAAGGATCCCTTACCCTATTTGAATTCCATCCTCCTTCAAATAGGATATGCTCTAAGTCCCTAGACTTCCCTATAATAACTGCAATGATTTTCTCCATCTTGCGAATTCCTACTTTGTTTGAAGTATATTACTTTGCTTATAGATACGTTATCTAAATCGATCTACTTTAAATAGAAAAATAGAAATAAAATCCAAAAATAAAGAAAGAGTAAATAAGAAAACAGAATATTCTGTCTCATAGTTCTGAAATAGAGTTCTTTATTTTTTCTTTTTAGAGTATTACTCCTCATTAGGCTGCATACATTAGTCATCCTATCTTAATTAGGTTCT